TCTTGCTATGGATGTACTCGAAAAAAGAACTAGATTGTGCAATGATGAGACTGAACAAGAATGCTTACCTAAAATATATGATCCTCTTTTGAATGGACCCCATCGTGGAACAATCAAAGAATTGTATTCAGGTTCAAACATGAACGAGTATTTAATAAACTCGATAGAAGATTCTATCGAAACTCTTTGGATAAACAAACTTCATGATATCGCTCTTCCTACTGCCCTTACTACTGATTACCGAGAATTTGAAGAAAAAATCAAAAACACTTTTGATTTAAATTTTAAATTGTAAATTAAAAATACAGTAAATTACTATAAAAATAAATACATAAAATAAGTAAAAGAAGAGATAAGAAGAGATTCGTCCTCCGCCTACATATTTAATAATTTCTGCTACAAATAAATTTATAATAGCAACAGCATTCGTAATTCCATCAATTACTTGTTTATCAAAAAAATAACTTAGTTCTGCCAGCCCTCTTATACCTGTAGTTAAGGTTTTTGTATAAATAGCGTCTATGTAACCACGATTATATGACCAATTATATATATAATTTAGTATTTTGTCCCAAATAATTCTCCTAGGACCCATTTGAACGGATAAATTTATTAAGTTCAAATTATTAAAATTGGAATAAGCAGGCCCATAGAAAAGAAACGCTATAAATATTCCGAAATATGCTATACTGACTGAAAAAATAGCATTTATCACAAATTCATCCCAATCAAAATCATAATTTGAATGTAAAAAGTTTATTGATGGAGTTAACCATCTGGATAATATATCTAAATGAATTATTCCTTGACCAAAAGGAATTCCTATGGATCCAACGAACAAAGTAACTAAGACCAATATAAGAAGTGGTAATAACATAGTATTGTCCGATTCATAAGGATATGTGGAAATTTTTTTATTGGACAAATTTTTTATAGTAATAAGAGGCCCCATCATATTGGTTACTACATTACCAACAATAGGATATACTTTTTTCGAAAAAACAGAAATTCTTTGATTATGATTCATTGTTGATAAAATCAAATTATTTTTTTGCACTTTTTGTCCTTTTTTTCCCCAGATAGATATTGAATGGAACACATTATTTTTTTTGCCGCTGTAATTTTTACAATTACTATTTAAATGACCTTCAAAAGTAAGTAAATACATCCGAAACATATAAAATGCAGTTAATCCTGCTGTGAAACAAGCTATTATTGCAAAAATGGGTGAATACAACCAACTATCATTAAGAATTTCATCTTTGGACCAAAAACAAGCAAGAGGTGGAATACCACAAAGAGAAAGCGTGCCTAAAAAAAATGAAATTTTTGTAATTGGGACATATTTTTTTAAACCACCCATAAGAACCATATTCTGGCTTTTATCTGGGGAATACCCAACAATAGTTTCCATTGAATGAATAATGGAGCCAGATCCTAAAAACAATAATGCTTTCGAATAGGCATGAGTGATCAAATGAAATAAAGCAGTTCGATAAGATCCCATACCTAAAGCTAACATAATATAGCCCAATTGCGACATTGTAGAATAGGCTAGACTTCTTTTAATGTCTCTTTGAGCAAGAGCTAAAGTAGCTCCTAATAGTATTGTTATTATACCTACCAAAGAAATTATATTCAGTATGTAAGGTATGACTGTAAAAAGAGGAAAAAGTCGAGCTACAAGAAAAATTCCTGCTGCTACCATAGTAGCAGCATGTATAAGAGCCGAAATAGGAGTAGGGCCTTCCATAGCATCAGGTAACCATACATGAAGAGGGAATTGCGCAGACTTGGCAACCGAACCTACAAATAATAGGGAAGCACACAAAGTAAGAAATAAAGAATTGTCCCCATTATTATCAATCAAATTATTGGCTATTTCAAACAAATCCCGAAATTCAAAACTCCCCGTTATCCAATAAAGACCTAAGATTCCTAAAAATAAAAAAAAATCCCCTACACGATTAGTTACAAACGCTTTTTGACAAGCAGTTGCGGCAAGGGGTCGTGTGAACCAAAAACCTATTAATAGATACGAACACATTCCAACTAATTCCCAAAAAATATAAATTTGTATCAAATTTGAACTAGTAACTAATCCCAGCATCGAAGCGTTAAAAAAACTAATATAAGCAAAAAATGTCAAATAGCCTTGATCATAAGACATATAATTGTCACTATAAATAAGAACCATTATTCCAACAGTAGTTATTAATATTAACATAATGGAAGTAAGCGGATCTATTAAGTGGCCTAAATCTAAAGAAAAATCATTATTTAGGGTCCAAGACCATACATATTGGTAGGATGGACTGCCATTTATTTGCTGAATAGACAGATTGGCGGAAAAAATCATAACGATACTTAGTAATAAAACACTAAGAAAAGCCCATATACGACGAATATTTTTTGTTGCCGCCGGGAAAAGAAAAAGGCCTACCCCTATTGCTATAGGAACCGGAAGGGGGACGAAAGGTATGATCCACGCATATTGATACGTATATTCCATAAAAAATAAACCTTTTTTTTATTGTTAAATTGTTTCCGATTCACCAACTCTTTTATATTTAGAACAGAGCAAAAAAAATCAAGATATGAAAAGACTTTAATAGAATTAATATAGAAATAGAATTCAGAATTCTGATGATTTCCAAATAGTCAAATAAAAACGATTAAGTCTGATAAAGTTATTCTTTTTTTTTTTAATTAAAGATTAAGATATATGAACATGGAGAATATAATATTTTCAATCATTTCATTATTACAATAATTTAGTTTATATACAAAAAACAAGTCCAAAAATTTTAAAAAGTCCAAAAATTATGAAAAAAAAAGTACTTGATTTCGAGTATCCTATGATCCACCAATAACTCAATCCGATAAACAAAAAAACAAAGAGATTATTTTCTTATTTTCGTTAATTGATTCGGAATTCAGAATTCGGAATCATTAATCGGTTGTGAACTAGTCCGTTGGGAAACTGAGTGAGTTGCTTATATTTCTTTCAATAAAGCAACTTAAACTTATACTTGTGATTAATTTTATTGATGTTCGTCGATTTGTTACTCATCACTTCAGTTTGCACAGAGCTGCAATAATAATTTGAATTTCTGGTTCAAATAACATATCGTTTAATAAATTTTTTACTATACTATTCGATTTCTTTTTTGAAATTACATGAAATGCAACATGGCAAAAATAGACAATTGAAACTCTTTTTGATTCTTTTTTACCAATGGAAAGCAACTCGATTTCTATAGCCATGAATACCATGTATATATATAAATATCTTCATTCGAATATAGTTATATATATATAATACTAGTCAGTATAAATAATTCTTTCTTCAAAATATTGTATGTAAATTTTAGTAATCAAAAAATTATATATTTTTTTGAACAATAAATGTCTTCCACATTTAACTATAAAATGAATAACCTCTGCATTTTGGAATGGCGGTTCAAAAAAAGCGTATTTCTATGTCCAAAAAGCATATTCGTAAAATTTTTTTGAAAAATAAAATAAAGTGTATTGGGCAGGAATAAAAGCTTTTTCTTTAGCAAAATCCCCGGGAATTCTAAAAGCTTTTTTGTACAACAAACAAGTAATATATTATATAATAAAGACTTGGAAAAGTCTTGGAATAATCGTAATCGATATGAACCAACGAATTCGATAATTTATAAGATAAGAAATTACCATTAATATGGTAAACTTAATGAGATGCAATTTTCTATTGTCGTATGTTGTAGGATAACATTTTTGTGTCTACTAGACAAAGGCTCGAAAAATTAGGCACAATATATCATTTTTCTCTTTACAAAGTTTTCTCTTTCTCGTTAGTGGGTTTTTGTGGGATGGGGATTGTTATTTTCCCCATCGATTCACTTTTCACAAAAATGATATTTTTCTTTTCATTTTAAAAGGTTTATTGGGTTCTGGATGCCGAATATATATTCTATGTTTTAACTTAACTTTAACTATAGAATACATTAAGATACCTATCCATAAAGCACAATATGCATTCCATAATGAAAAATCGTTTTAGAAATATTGAAGACAAATTTTCACTGGTATATCTACAGCCTACTAATTGGTTTGACTAATACTTAATTAGTTTGATAAATAGTACCACGAATTATGGGTACAATTTAAATCCTAGCAATTGGCAATTTATAGGTAATCCAGTTTTCAACCTATCCAACAAACATTTTAAACCTCCTTACAATTCTAAAATTTTTAAAGAACTTAAACCACACGAAAAACCATTCAGTGCGGTTTTAAAACTAACAACAATAGCCCCACCTCACACTACAATTAAGTAAGGTAATGATTATTGAACGTTTAAATAGTAATTTAAAGGATATTTTGAATCTTTCGGCAAAATAAATATTGCATTGAATTTACTCCTCCAATCTCGACGATTAAAAATGAATGGGCTATTATGATTTCGAGCAAGCCGCTATGGTGAAATCGGTAGACACGCTGCTCTTAGGAAGCAGTGCTAGAGCATCTCGGTTCGAGTCCGAGTAGCGGCATATTTCTAAAAAAGAAATACTAGTAAAATAAATACTATTATAATTCCTATAATGGATAGAATATAATTTCAGATCTCCATTCCATTCTTGGAGGATATCCTTTTTAGGATTTTTTATGATATTTTTTACTTTAGAACATATATTAACTCACATTTCCGTGTCGATTGTTTCAATCGTACTGACGATTTATTTGATTAACTTATTAGTCCACGAAATCGTAGGATTATATGATTCGTCGGAAAAAGGAATGGTAGCCGCTTTTTTATGTATAACAGGATTATTAGTTATTCGTTGGATTTATTCGGGGCATTTACCCTTAAGTAATTTATATGAATCATTAATGTTCCTTTCATGGAGTTTATCCATTATTCATATGCTTCCTTTTTTTAGAAAAAAAAAAAATCTTCTAAGTGCAATAACTGCACCCAGTGCTATTTTGACTCAAGGATTTGCCACCTCAGGTCTTTTAACTGAAATGCATCAATCCACAATATTAGTACCTGCTCTACAATCACAGTGGTTAATGATGCACGTAAGTATGATGGTATTGAGCTATGCATCTCTTCTCTGCGGATCATTATTATCAGTAGCTCTTCTAGCCATTACATTTCGAAAAAATAAAAAAAAAATGTTAAAATGTAAAAACAACCATTTTAGGTCATTTTCATTTGGAAAAATTCAATACGTGAATGAAATAAGCCATGTTTTACAAAACAATTGTTTTATTTCGTTTAGAAATTATCACAGGCATCAATTAATTCAGCAATTGGATTGTTGGAGTTCTCGTGTCATTAGTCTCGGTTTTCTATTTTTAACCATAGGTATTCTTTCGGGAGCAGTATGGGCTAATGAAGCGTGGGGATCCTACTGGAATTGGGACCCAAAAGAAACTTGGGCATTTATTACTTGGACAATATTCGCAATTTATTTACATACTAGAACAAATGAAAATTTGCAAGGCTCAAATTCTGCAATTGTGGCTTCTATAGGATTTTTTATAATTTGGATATGCTATTTTGGAGTAAATCTATTAGGAATAGGGCTGCATAGTTATGGTTCATTCGCATTAACATTTAATTGAAAAAAAAAAGCAGTTACGAATAGAATATCAAATACATAATAGGAATAGCATAAGCATAGATAACGAAAGTTTGTACGAGTTTTTGAAAATCATTTGACTTGATTCAAATGATTTTCAAAAACTACAAAAATATTTGATTACAATTTCAGTTTATTTTTATTTTATTAAGTTTTAAGTTAAATTCATTTTTTTAACTTTTTTATTATAAAATTATAAAATAAAAACTAACTATCTATAAAAATAATTAGATATAATAGTTTCTACCTTGTCAATTGATAGTGAGAGAACGAAATCCGGATAAATACCAATACCTATTACGGGTAGAAAAATACAGATTGAAAGAAATAGTTCTCGCGGACCAGAATCTAAAAAATGAGAATTTTGAGAATTAAATTGCTTATATCCGTAGAACATCTGACGTAACATAGATAATGAATAAATAGGAGTTAATATCATTCCAATTGCCGTTACAAAAGTTATTAGTATTTTTGGCATTAAAAGAAATTTTTGGCTCATAATTAATCCAAAAAATACTACAAATTCTGCAACAAAACCACTCATTCCAGGCAATGCAAGAGAAGCCAGCGAAAAGCTACTGAACATTGTAAATATTTTTGGCATTGGGATAGTTATTCCCCCCATTTCATCGAGATAAACAAGACGTGTTCTATCGTAACTCGTTCCTGCCAAGAAAAAAAGTGCAGCACCGATAAATCCATGAGAGATCATTTGTAAAAGGGCCCCGTTGAGTCCTGTATCAGTTATGGAACTAATTCCTATAATTATGAAACCCATATGAGATACAGAGGAATAGGCAATTCTCTTTTTTAAATTACGCTGACCCGGAGATGCTGAAGCTGCATAGATTATTTGAATTGCACCTACTATCATCAACCAGGGAGAAAATATAGAATGAGCATGGGGTAATAATTCCATATTGATACGAACCAATCCATATGCTCCCATTTTTAATAAGATTCCAGCTAAAAGCATACATGTACTGTAATGGGCTTCCCCATGGGTATCTGGTAACCATGTATGTAGAGGTATAATCGGTAATTTGATAGCATAAGCAATAAGAAATCCAAAATAGAATAGTATTTCCAATGCCACAGGATACGGCTGATTGGCTGATGTTTCAAAATTTAATGTTGGTTCATTGGAACCATATAAACCCATACCTAGAACTCCCATTAATAGAAAAATGGAACCCCCCGCGGTGTACAAAATAAACTTTGTAGCTGAGTACAAACGTTTCTTCCCTCCCCACATGGATAAAAGTAGGTAGACAGGAATTAATTCTAATTCCCACATGATAAAAAAAAGTAAAAGATCTCGAGAAGAAAATAATCCTATTTGGCCGCTGTACATTGCTAACATAAGGAAATGGAACAATTTTGAATCTCGAGTAACTGGCCAAGCCGCTAAAGTAGCTAAAGTAGTGATGAATCCCGTGAGTAAAATGGGTCCTATGGAAAGCCCATCAATTCCCAGTCTCCAATGAAAATCAAAAAAATTTATCCATTTATAATCTTGCTCCAATTGGATTAATGGATCATCCAATTGGAAATGATAACAGAATACATAGGCCATTAGAAGTAGTTCTAATAGGCATATACAAATAGTATACCACCTAATAACCTTATTTCCTCTATGAGGGAAAAAGAAAATGAAAGTACCCGCGAATATCGGCAAAACAACAATTATAGTTAACCAAGGAAAATCATTCGTGGTAAAAACAAGATACACTTACTTTGACTTTGACCCGAAAACCCGTACTCGAGAAAAGAAAAAATTATAAATTATAATAATCAAACTAATAATTTTTTCTTTTCTCGAGTACGGGTTTTGTCGGTAAAGATAAAAAATGATGGATTCAAGTGGAATTTTCTCGAACGTATCAATAACCTAGACCCATGCTACGAGTTGTCTCGTGCCATAAATAAACCCGGACACTCAAAAAATCGGTTGGGCAAGCGGATTCACACCTTTTACAACCTACACAGTCTTCTGTTCTTGGAGCAGAAGCAATTTGTTTAGCTTTACACCCGTCCCAGGGTATCATCTCTAATACATCTGTGGGGCAAGCTCGTACACATTGAGTACACCCTATACATGTATCATAAATCTTTACTGAATGTGACATTGGATCTATAATTTTTTTTTTAACATCATAAAATTTCGATCTAGTAAAGTAGTAAATGAATTATATATTGTAGACACCAGATGAATCAATGATTTAGTAGATTTACCAGAATCAATCTACTTCTGGATCTGCTCATGAAAGAAGGCCAAGATACTTTGATTTATTACATTTTATCAAATAGCACTATATGCTGCACATACCCATTTTTTTATTGGCAGATACTCTATATTTTTTTTTTATAAACCCTATTTATTCAACAAATTCGATTGATTGATACGAGTTGATTTTCTGTTACGATGAATTGATGAAACAATAGCTAATCCAATAGCTGCTTCAGCAGCTGCAATTGCTATAACAAAAATCGAGAAAATGTCGCCTTTTAATTGGCGACTATCAAATAAATCCGAAAATGTTACGAAATTTATATTAACTGCATTCAGTATAAGCTCAAGACACATAAGCGCTCGAACCATATTTCGACTTGTAATCAATCCATAGATACCGATGCAAAATAAATAGGCACTCAAAACAAGTACATGTTCGAGCATCATTGAACAACTCCTCATCAATCTCGATTCATTTCAATATGAACAACAATTTAACCGATTCAATTGACTAAAATAGAATTTAAAAAGTACGCAAAAAGGTATTGGTAATAGAAAATAGATATAAATATAGAAAAATTCCGTTTTTTTTTTTCTTTTTTTTTATACTTTATCTTTATATATTTATACATGAACAATAAATAAAATATTTTATTTAAAGAAGAAAAGAACAAGTCTATATTAATTTAATTAAATGAATATAATTTTATATTATATAATTTCGAAATATTTAGTACTGACGAGCCATAGCAATTGCACCGATCAAGGCAACTAAAAGAATTATCGAAATAAGTTCAAATGGAAGAAAAAAATCTGTTGATAAATGAATCCCAATTTGTTGACCATTATTTATCAAGTCCTGCTCTATAATCTGGTTTGACCTTGTAGTCCAAATAATACCGTACCATGACGTATCTGGGATAGTAGTAATTAATGAAAAAAAAATACTTGTACAAACCAGTGAAGTGACTCCATCTCCAACAGTCCAAAGATAGAAATCTTTGTAATATTCTGAACCATTCATAAACATCACGGCAAATACAATTAATACATTTATTGCTCCCACATAAATAAGGAGCTGTGCAGCAGCTACAAAATGGGAGTTCGATGGAATATGGAATAAGGATGTACAAACAAGAACCAATCCCAACGAAAAGGCAGAAAAAATTGGATTGGTAAGTAATACCACTCCTAGACTTCCCACTATAAGACCCAATCCCAAAAAAACTAAAAGAAAATCATGTATTGGTCCAGGCAAATCCATTCTATGTAAAATAAAAGATAAATTAAGTAGAAATTTTTCATGACCTTATTGAACAAACAAAAAAAAAGAAGAGGTTACCTATTTTTTGATACCCTTCTAATTGAATTAAATCAATATAGGGTCGTGTGTGGGTTGATGTAGATATGTTTATTTATTATATGAATGATTGAATACCATTTGTTTATCTGAAAGTTTCGTTCAAAATTGCATTTCAAAAATTTCTCGATTCAATTATTTAAATTATTTAGAGTATAGAATAATTATTCTATTTTCTTTTTTTTTATTTATATATTATAATCACAGATATGATATTTATATATATATATATACTGTATGTAATGTAGTATTTTAATATACAGAGAATAGATAACTATATTTTTATGAATATATGAAAATCATTACTCTCAACCCCTTTAGGATTTTTAGTTATTGTCTAAGCAAAATAAAATGAAGGAAGCTTCGCTACTTTCAATCAAAACGGAATCTTAGTAATTGGTAATTGTTCTTGAATCAAGTGGTTTAGCCGTGCCTTTTTTGATTTGAGTCGAATTCCTAATTGTTCGAATTGTGGAATCTCCAATTACTGACATTGGCAACCGACCCAAAGCAATTTGATTATAATTCAACTCGTGACGATCATAAGTAGAAAGTTCATATTCTTCAGTCATTGATAAACAATTCGTTGGACAATACTCAACACAGTTACCACAAAATATACAGATTCCGAAATCAATACTGTAATTAAGCAATCGTTTCTTTCGAATATCAGTTTCCAATTTCCAATCAACAACGGGGAGATCTATAGGGCATACCCGAACACATACTTCACAAGCAATGCATTTATCAAATTCAAAGTGGATTCGA